AGCTACCGAGATCAATGCAGTCAATTATGTTTCTCCTAGAAGTTGGTTAGCTACCTCTCATTTTGTTCTAGGATTCTTCCTATTCGTGGGTCATTTGTGGCATGCGGGAAGGGCCCGTGCAGCTGCAGCAGGATTTGAAAAAGGAATTGATCGTGATTTGGAACCTGTTCTTTTCATGACCCCTCTTAACTGAGACATAAGATCAAATACCTGAAGTAGGAATCAAATTGATTCCATCATACGTATTGGAATTGGGATCCAGTGATACTTAAAAAGCCTCACTTTTCACTTAGTTATATCTATTGTTTTTTGGCTCGGCTAGCCCACCTAGCCGAGCCAGGCGAAACAAATAAAGAAATAGATTCAACTAGTAAAAGGAGAGAGAGGGATTCGAACCCTCGACAGTTCTGAACAAAGAACTATACCGGTTTTCAAGACCGGAGCTATCAACCACTCAGCCATCTCTCCGAAAGACAATCTCCATTTTATTTTATTTGTATTCTACAGAATAGAACATGGTGATATGAGTTGATACCATCACTATCCGTAGAAACACCCTGGGTGTGAATATATAGATATATTTGATTTATTTATCTGTATATATGGATAGATGCATGAGCTTGCATGCACATTTTGAAGTAAAAAAAAGTGGCTCCTCGACCCCATGTCCGAATAAAAAAGTGATTATTAATAATTAATAAGTCCTATATATAGGATCAATGGGTTCGTGGTCAAATCCCTCCACGATGCATTTTATTACCATTTTGGGGCTGAGAGAGGGATCAAATGGTATAGTTTATTTGTTGGTAGTTTGGAGGATTAGAAGCATGACTATTGCTTTTCAATTGGCTGTTTTTGCATTAATTGCTACTTCATCAATCTTATTGATTAGTGTACCCGTTGTATTTGCTTCTTCTGACGGTTGGTCAAGTAACAAAAATGTTGTATTTTCCGGTACATCATTATGGATTGGATTAGTCTTTCTAGTAGCTATCCTTAATTCTCTCATCTCTTGAACCAATTCAGTATTTTCCAGATAAAAAAAAAAAAAAAGAAATGACCCCCCTCGAATCCCTTCGGGTTGTGAGACACATTAAAATTCCATAATATATTCCATAATATAAGATGAGTCCCGAAAATTAAAATAAAGAAAAAATTGGGGGGTCAAAGTCCAACTTCTTGAAAAAAAAAAATTATGTTATAGAAATATGTTATAGAATTATTCTAATTATTGTAATAGTTCTGAAGATGAAGATAGTATCCGCCCCTGCACAATAATGATCCATATATGATATATCATATATGTGGGGACACGTACATGCTTAATGAAAAAATGCGGATATGGTCGAATGGTAAAATTTCTCTTTGCCAAGGAGAAGACGCGGGTTCGATTCCCGCTATCCGCCTATAGTGAAGTAATGTAATAGGCGAAATGATTCGGTAGAGTTTACTACAACTACAATAGTGTAATGGTTCTATCTTCTCTTCCTACTTCTTTTCCTCCGATCCAAAAATAAAAATAGTTATTAATGACTAGTTAACAGAGTCAGACCTAAAAAAAAGATCGATATTGCGGAGACGGGATTTGAACCCGTGACCTCAAGGTTATGAGCCTTGCGAGCTACCAAGCTGCTCTACCCCGCGTTGAAGAGAAGAGACGGGAACTAACAGACAAACGAGGATGGAATGTGCCCCTCTACCATATCTATACAAATAGAATAGTCCATTTATACAGAATGGTAAAGGGAGCTCTCTATGATCGATGGTCATAGAGATCAATAGAAACATGAAGAGATAGTTTGATCCTTACCAGCTTGATCTTGTTGCACCTGGTAACAAACATGCATGAACCATTTCACGGAGTATGTGTCCAGATAACCCAAAGTCTCGATAGTTAGCTCTCGGTCTTCCGGTCGAAAAACAACGTCGATGAAGACGTGTAGGTGCACTATTACGCGGTGAGGATTGTAATTTTCCATGAATTTCCCATTTGTCACTCAACGACGGAACTTTTTTGATTTCCTTTTTTGAGGATCGACGAATCAAATGATATTTCTGTTCTAATCTCTGCCTCTTCTTCTCCCTCTGAATCAAACTTTTCCTTGCCATAATGGTTCAGTTCCTATTATTATCAATGATACAAGTCGAATCCTAGATGTAGAAATATAAGAAGGTGGACCACCTTCTCCATCGAACAAAATTAGATTGTCGACGATAGAACATATCAAAAAATGAATTAACCAAATTTGCCTGATGTAGAGGCAATCAAGAAAGCTGCGTAAGTGAATATATAACCTACCGAAAAGTGGGCTAATCCAACCAATCTTGCTTGCACAATGGATAGAGCCACCGGTTTATCTCTCCATCGAATCAAATTAGCCAAAGGTGTGCGTTCGTGAGCCCATGCTAAAGTTTCAATTAATTCCTGCCAATATCCACGCCAGGAAATTAAGAACATAAACCCGGTAGCCCAAACAAGATGTCCAAATAAGAACATCCA